AAATCATATTATTTTTTTTTTATAAGGGGGGGGAGTACCTTAATTATAATTTGAGTCTATCTCTTTTAGAAGTTTTAGAAGATAGATCCCATGCCGCCACTCGGACTCGAACCGAGATGCTCTAGCACTGCTTCCTAAGAGCAGCGTGTCTACCAATTTCACCATAGCGGCTTGCTCAAAATTATAATACCCTATTCATACTCAATCGTCGAGATTGAAGTAGTCAATTCATATTTCGGAAAGATTAAATTTTAGGAATACAACGTCATTTAAATACGTGTTCACTAATAGAGTATATTTATCTGGTTTTAGAATGTCAGTTATATTTAACTTAATAAAATAATAAGCTTCCGCATAGTTTATCCTCTGTGGGAATAAGACTTTTTTGTTCTATCCCTAGATCCTAGATAGAACAAAAAAGTCATTCAGTTTCGATTCAGTTCTTAATTCCTATTATTCCAATGTTTTATTATTTATTGGTCGGCACAAAAAAACTTTTTGAATTCCCGGTCGAAAGAGATTTCGATAATGAAAAAGCTTTTAACGCTGCCCAATATCCCTTCTTTTTCCAAGAATTTTTACGAATCCGCTTTTTTGACATAGAAGTACGTTTTTTTGGAACTGCCATTCAAAAATAAAGAGATTACTCATTGTTATAGTTGGATGTGAAAGACATCTATCTAGTATTAATATAATATTTAATAAAAACGTATCTTTATTTACTATTGATAATACTACTTTGCTCTAAAAAGGGCTAAAAAATATTATATGTCATTCATTTTTTTTTACATTTATATTACATATAATTAATAAACTCTAACTATCCGGACAAAAAAACGAATTCATACTATACTAATAGATTTCTTTATATCCTCATAGTCAAAGCTCTCTAGCTATAGTATCCAACGTACTATAGAAATAAAATTGGTTAAAGTAAAAAAAGCTTTTTTTCTGGATCTCCCGAAATAGCTTTAAATATATAAATATATTACTTAATAAATAACTATAAATAAATAACTATTTGCACTAGTAAGGGTGATATCATTTAACCAATTGTAACTTCTTGATTTGTTGAAAAGATTAAATTTTGGTCTTGCATCTATAATCTATATATATATTTTTTTTCCTTTTTTTGCGAAAGAGAGAAGATCCGGTGAATCGGAAAGGATTAATTAAAAATGAAAAAGGTTTTTTTATGGAACATACATATCCATATGCATGGATTATACCCTTCGTTCCACTTCCAGTTCCTGTCTTAATCGGAGTCGGGCTTCTATTTTTTCCGATGGCAACAAAAAATCTTCGTCGCATGTGGGCTTTTCCTAGTGTTTTATTATTAAGTATAGTTATGATTTGTTCTGCAGATCTGGCTATTCAGCAAATAAATAGCAATTTCATAGATCAATATGTATGGTCTTGGACTATTAATAATGATTTTTCTTTAGAGTTCGGCCACTTGATCGACCCACTTACTTCTATTATGTTAATATTAATTACTACTGTTGGAATTCTGGTTTTGATTTATAGTGATAATTATATGTCTCATGATCAAGGATATTTAAGATTTTTTGCTTATATGAGTTTTTTCAATACTTCCATGCTGGGATTAGTTACGAGTTCTAATTTGATACAAATTTATATTTTTTGGGAATTAGTTGGAATGTGCTCATATCTATTAATAGGTTTTTGGTTCACACGACCTATTGCTGCAAATGCTTGTCAAAAAGCTTTTGTAACTAATCGTATAGGAGATTTTGGTTTATTTTTAGGAATCTTAGGTCTTTATTGGATAACGGGTAGTTTTGAATTTAAGGATTTGTTCGAAATATTCAATAACTTAAGTTATAATAATGATAATGAGTTTACTTTTTTTTTTTTTAATTTATGCGTTTTTCTAGTATTTTCCGGGGCAATTGCTAAATCGGCACAATTCCCCCTTCATGTATGGTTACCTGATGCCATGGAAGGGCCTACCCCTATTTCGGCTCTGATTCATGCTGCTACGATGGTAGCAGCGGGCATTTTTCTTGTCGCTCGTCTTCTTCCTCTTTTCATAGGAATACCCTACATAATGAATTTAATATCTTTAATAAGTATAATAACAGTACTATTAGGAGCTACTTTGGCTCTTGCTCAAAAAGATATTAAGAGAAGTTTAGCCTATTCTACAATGTCTCAATTGGGTTATATGATGTTAGCTTTAGGTATGGGGTCATATCGAGCTGCTTTATTTCATTTAATTACTCATGCTTACTCTAAAGCATTATTGTTTTTAGGATCTGGATCAATTATTCATTCAATGGAAGCTATTGTCGGATATTCTCCAGATAAAAGTCAGAATATGGTTCTTATGGGCGGTTTAACAAAACATGTCCCAATTACAAAAACAGCTTTTTTATTAGGTACACTTTCTCTTTGTGGTATTCCACCACTTGCTTGTTTTTGGTCCAAAGATGAAATTCTTAATGATACTTGGTTGTATTCACCACTTTTCGGAATA